GGATTTATAAATTTTAAGCGATATGATATCATAATGAAAATAAATAAAAAAACAAATTATCTAGAAATTCTCTAGAAATTTAGAATCTAAATCTAAACATAGAATACATAATTAGAAATATAAAAAAAAGATATAAAAATTTCTATCTAGTAAATGGATTCGATGAAATTTAAAAAAATTCCATGATTCAGTATATTATTCATCAACTATATGTATATATTTTTTTTTAATCATCTCATTCGCGAGGAGCTGGATGAGAAGAAATTATCATGTCCGGTTCTGTAGTAGAGATGGAATTAAAAAAGAAGCATCAACTATAACCCAAAAAGAACCAGATTCCGTAAACACCATAGAGGAAGAATGAAAGGAATATCTTATCGAGGGAATCGTATTTGTTTCGGTAGATATGCTCTTCAGACACTTGAACCCGCTTGGATTACATCTCGACAAATAGAAGCAGGGCGCCGGGCAATGACACGAAATGCACGCCATGGTGGAAAAATATGGATACCCATATTTCCTGACAAACCGGTTACCCTAAGACCCGCGGAAACACGTATGGGTTCGGGTAAGGGGGCCCCTGAATATTGGGTAGCTGTCGTTAAACCGGGTAGAATACTTTATGAAATGTGCGGAGTAGCAGAAAATATAGCCAGAAAGGCTATTTCAACAGCAGCGTCCAAAATGCCTATACGAACTCAATTCATTATTTCGGAATAAGAATATAGAATCAAAGGAAAAGGGCCTTGGGGATGAAAAAAAAACAATCGCAAGTTTCTTTTTCTTGTTTTGAACAAACAATATTTCTTTTTTTTTGCCCTTTGAATTGAATTGAAATAACAGATTAAAAAAATGATATGATCCAATCTCAGACCTATTTGAATGTAGCCGATAACAGTGGAGCCCGAGAACTGATGTGTATTCGAATCATAGGAACTAGTAATCACCAGTATGCTCATATCGGTGACGTTATTGTTGCTGTGATCAAGGAAGTAGTGCCAAATTCACCTCTAGAAAGATCAGAAGTGATTAGAGCTGTAATTGTACGTACTTGTAAAGAACTCAAACGCGACAACGGTATGATAATACGATATGATGACAATGCTGCAGTTGTTATTGATCAAGAAGGAAATCCAAAAGGAACTAGAATTTTTGGTGCGATCGCCCGGGAATTAAGACAGTTAAATTTCACTAAAATCGTTTCATTAGCACCTGAAGTATTGTAAGATAACGCATTATAAGATATAAGAAAGATGAGATAGAACATTTAAGAGGAAACCCTGATAGAGTTATAGTATTTGAATGAAATAGATTAAATTCAAATAAATTAGCAGATTGTGTTTGACGCATATACCTTTAATAAAATAATTAATTCATAAAAAAAAAAGAACAAAAGAGTATGTTGATTTTATAAAAATTAGGGGGCAACGGGAATTTTACTTTATCATGGGTAGGGACACTATTGCAATAACCTCTATACGAAATGCTGACATGAATAGAAAAGGAACTGTTCGAATACCATCTACTAACATCACCGAAAACATTATTAAAATACTTTTACGAGAAGGTTTTATTGAAAACGTGAGGAAACATCGAAAAGGCAACAAAAATTTTTTTATTTTAACCCTACGACATAGAAGAAATAGGAAAAGACCATATAGAACTTATCTAAATTTAAAACGGATCAGTCGCCCCGGTCTACGAATCTATTCTAACTATCAACAAATTCCTAGTATTTTAGGCGGGATGGGGATTGTAATTCTTTCTACTTCTCGAGGTATAATGACAGACCGAGAGGCTCGACTAGAACGAGCCGGCGGAGAAATCTTGTGTTATATATGGTAATCTTTCTGATATGCGAATTGGATCGGGACTTACTATTTGTGAAAAAAAAAAAATAAAAAGAAAGAGTTTCGAATCTCATTCCTTCTAGATTAGATTAGTTGATACTTCAAGAGAGTTTTAGATGGAATGAAAGAGCAAAAATGGATTCAAGAAAGTTTAATTACGGAATCACTTTTCAACGGTCCAGGGTCATTTAACTAATGAAAATCTGATTTTAAGTTATGTTTCAGCAAGGATCCGACAGAGTTTCTTTTTCTATACTACCATAAGATAGAATCAAAATGGAAGTAAGTCCTTATGATTCAAGCCGAAAACGTCTAATTTATAGACTCCACAAAAAAAAATTTGAAGGATTAGGTAGTTTTTTTCAACTTCAATATTACTTTGATAGAGTTCAATATTCATTTTCATAGAGATAGAATTACAAATTTGTAAATTTAAAGAAACTTATTTGCTTCAAAAAAGTATGTATATTCAAAATAAAGGAATGACAAATATGAAAATAAGAGCCTCTGTTCGTAAAATTTGTGAAAAATGTCGACTGATACGTAGACGGGGACGAATTATAGTAATTTGCTCCAATCCGAGACATAAACAAAGACAAGGATAATTTTTCTAAACGGAAACTCTTTAAAGGATCCGATGTACAAATAAAAAAAAGGATCTATTTTGACATGAAATGGATATATCCATAAACCTCTGACTTATATTTATGAGATGATAAAATATGGCAAAACCTTTACCAAGAATTGGTTCACGCAGGAATGGACGTATTGGTTCACGTAAGAATATTCGTAAAATACCAAAAGGGGTTATTCATGTTCAAGCAAGTTTCAACAATACGATTGTAACCGTTACAGACATACGGGGTCGGGTGATCTCTTGGTCCTCCGCGGGCACTTGTGGATTCGGGGGCACAAGAAGGGGGACACCATTTGCTGCTCAAACCGCAGCAAGAGCTGCTATTCGAACAGTAATGGATCACGGCATGCAACGAGCAGAAGTCATGATAAAAGGTCCTGGTCTTGGAAGAGATGCGGCATTAAGAGCTATTCGTAGAAGTGGTATACTATTAAGTTTCGTCCGGGATGTAACCCCTATGCCACATAATGGCTGTAGGCCCCCTAAAAAAAGACGTGTGTAAAAATAAACATTGAAGATATTTCAAGAGAAATAAATAATTCAATAATTTGATAAAAAAATTAATATTATTATGGTTCGAGAGAAAGTCAAAATATCTACTCGGACACTACAGTGGAAGTGTGTCGAATCAAGAGCCGACAGTAAGCGTCTTTATTATGGACGCTTTATTCTGTCTCCACTTATGAAAGGTCAAGCCGACACAATAGGCATTGCGATGCGAAGAGCTTTGCTTGGAGAACTAGAAGGAACATGTATCACATGTGCAAAATCTGAGAAAATGCCACACGAATTTTATACTATAGCAGGTATTCAAGAATCAGTACATGAAATTTTAATGAATTTAAAAGAAATTGTATTGAGAAGCCATTTGTATGGAATTCGTGACGCATCTATTTGCGTCAAGGGTCCCGGATATGTAACTGCTCAAGACATCATCTTACCCCCTTCTGTGGAAATCATTGATAATACACAGCATATAGCTAGCCTAACAGAACCAATTGATTTGTGTATTAAATTACAAATCGAAAGAAATCGAGGCTATCGTATAAAATCAAAACCACCAAATAACTTTCAAGACGGAAGTTATCCTATAGATGCTGTATTCATGCCTGTTCGAAATGCGAATCATAGTGTTCATTCTTATGGAAATGGAAATGAAAAACAAGAGATACTTTTTCTCGAAATATGGACAAATGGAAGTTTAACTCCTAACGAAGCAATTCATGAAGCCTCCCGGAATTTGATTGATTTATTTATTCCTTTTCTACAGGCAGAAGTTTCTTTTTTTCTAGAAGAAAAATTACCTTTAGAAAAAAATCAACACACAGTCACTTTACCCCTTTTTACTTTTCATGATAGATTGGTTAAACTAAGTAAAAATCAAAAAGAAAAAGCATTGAAATATATTTTTATTGACCAATTAGAATTGACCCCTAAGATCTATAATTGTCTCAAAAGGTCCAATATACATACATTATCGGACCTTTTGAATAAGAGCCAGGAAGACCTTATGAAAATGGAACATTTTCGTATAGAAGATGTAAAACAAATATTGGGCATTCTATAAATAGAAAAGCATTTTGCAATTGATTTCTCAAAGAATCAATTTTAAATCCATTAGATTTCTATTCATTTTCATCTTCTTTAGCTTTAGGAAAAAAGATGAAAATCAATTTGAAATCTTTAGCAAAAATCCATATATTCGCGAAATAAATAAAAAATTTAATTGAATGGATGTTATCTAGGGAGAATTCACTGTGAAGCGACTATTCCCTAGATACACATACCTGATATTTTATTTTACAATAAAATCAATTTGAAAAAGACCTAAAGTTAGGGATTTATCAATAGGTAATGTTGCTCCAATACCTAACCAAAGGGCCACTACGGTACCAATCAAAAAGACAGTTGTCGCGACTGGACGACGAAATGGATTTTGGAATTTATTAACATTCTCCAAAAAGGGTACTGTTAATAATCCCGCGGGTACTGAAACCATTAAAAGAACGCCCAATAATTTATTTGGTACGGTACGAAGTATTTGAAATACGGGAAAGAAATACCACTCAGGCAATATTTCCAAAGGAGTTGCAAATGGATCCGCGGGTTCACCAATCATTGATGGTTCGAGAACCGCTAATCCTACATTACATGCAATAGTACCTAGAATTACTATCGGAAAAATATATAAAAGGTCATTGGGCCATGCGGGTTCTCCGTAATAATTATGACCCATTCCTTTAGCCAATTTAGCTCTTAATACAGGATCATTCAAGTCAGGTTTTTTTGTTATTGGGATAGGTGAATTCTTATAGATCCATCCCCCGAAAGAACCGGACATGATAATTTTTCATCATCCGGCTCGAGCAAGAATCAAACGAACCAAATGAATCCATCTAAAAAATCTATATGTCTAGATGTTATAAAATATATATGTTATCCATATCTACATATATATGAATAGTTTTATGTAATAAAAATTTGATTGGATTCTTTTTTTCCAGAGTTGCAAT